ATGGGCTGATTAGTCATTAGTCCATCGAGATGTCCCATTTGAAGGGTTAGTAGGATTGGAATCTAGAGCTATCATGGCCCTGAAGTAAGAACCAGATGCCAGGTATAGTTTCAACATAGAAACCCCCACATTTTATGGGCCCGGAGCGAGAAGAGGTACACGTACTCGCAAGGGTTGCTGGTTTCTCGAGGCCTGGTGATTAAGCTCCCGGACTAAGTGAAATACATGCTTACAGACTATACACTTGAGATAAACTTTCAAAATGTAGGTCCTCATGTAAAGCCAAGCATAATATGTACATGCTTATATGCATGGGGCACGCCATTAATGCACGATATACATAGGGGGGGAAAAAAAAAATAAAGGAAAAAGTATTTAAGGACATACTATGATGGTACAGTACATGAGATGGTATATATGAAATAAATAGAGTGTAGAGTAAAATAATGGTATGTACCAAGGAATAGTTTAAGTAGAACATCAGCTTTGGGTGCTGATAGTGGAGCTGTTGCTTCTTCCTTGAGTCTTAGGGAGGGTAAATATTCTCCGTTTTTGGCTTACAAGACCAAGGTAATTGCTATACTACAAAGACTCTTCACTTTAAGAGGTTGTTTTCAATAATTCCAGCGATGGGTATGAGTACTAGGAGGATTGTAAAGTAGAGAATGGAGGCTAGCTGTCCGATAATGATGAAGGGGTGTTCTACTGGTTGTCCTCCAATTCATGTTAGTGTTAGTAGGTCTGCTACTAGGAGTCAGAATAGGCATTGGCTTAGAGGCCGGAATATCATTCCTCGTTGTTTGGATGTGTGTAGAAGAGGAATGATAGCTAGGATTAGAATGGAGAAGATTAGTGCTAGTACTCCTCCTAGTTTGTTAGGGATAGATCGTAGGATAGCGTAGGCAAATAGAAAGTACCACTCGGGTTTGATGTGGGGTGGGGTACTTAGTGGGTTTGCGGGGGTATAGTTGTCAGGGTCTCCTAGTAAGTCAGGCGAGAATAGGACTAGAGTTGCTAAAGCTAGGGTGAGAAGCAGGGCGCCTAGGATGTCCTTAATTGTATAGTATGGGTGAAATGGGATTTTGTCTGAGTTAGATGGGATTCCAGAGGGGTTGTTGGATCCTGTTTCGTGTAGAAACAATAGATGGACTGCTGCTAGTGCTAGGATGATGAACGGGAGGATAAAGTGGAAGGCAAAGAATCGTGTTAGAGTTGCCTTATCTACGGAAAAGCCTCCTCAGATTCACTCTACTAGGTCCGTTCCGATGTAGGGAATGGCCGATAGTAGATTGGTAATGACAGTTGCTCCTCAGAAGGACATTTGGCCTCAGGGTAGGACATATCCTATGAATGCGGTGGCTATGACTGTAAGTAGGAGAATAATGCCAATGTTTCATGTTTCTGAGAATAGGTATGAGCCATAGTATAGGCCCCGTCCTACGTGCATGAATAGGCAGATAAAGAATATGGAGGCTCCGTTTGCATGTATGTATCGGATAACTCAACCGTAGTGAACGTCTCGGCAAATATGGGTGATTGATGAAAAGGCTGTGGTTGTGTCTGATGTGTAGTGTATAGCTAGAAACAGGCCTGTTAGGATCTGTAGAACTAAGCATACTCCGAGGAGGGATCCAAAGTTTCATCATGCTGAGATGTTTGATGGTGTTGGGAGGTCAATGAATGAGTTGTTGATGATTTTAGCTAGTGGATGGGTTTTTCGGATGTTGGTCATTAAGGTTCTTGTAGTTGAAGTACAACGGTGATTTTTCATGTCACTAGTCATGGTTAGACTCCATGTGAGAATAATGATAATGTATATCGTGTTTATTTTAAGTACTATCTTTGTGATGGGTTTTGTAGGGTTTTCTTCTAAGCCTTCTCCCATCTACGGGGGGTTAGTTTTAATTATTAGTGGGGGTGTTGGGTGTGGCATTGTGTTGAATTTTGGGGGATCCTTTTTAGGTTTAATAGTTTTTTTAGTTTATTTGGGTGGGATACTTGTAGTTTTTGGTTATACTACGGCTATGGCCACTGAGCAGTACCCTGAGGTCTGGGTCTCTAATAAAGCTGTATTAGGTGCATTTATTGTGGGTCTATTGTCTGAGCTATTGATTGCCTGTTATGTCCTAAAGGATGATGAAGTTGAGATTGTGTTCAAATTTAATGGGATAGGTGATTGAGTAATTTATGACACGGGGGATTCGGGGTTTTTTAGTGAGGAAGCCATGGGGATTGCGGCTTTATACAGTTATGGAACTTGATTAGTTATTGTCACTGGGTGGTCTCTTCTTATTGGTGTGTTAGTAATTATGGAAGTCACTCGTGGAAATTAAGTACGAAGAAGCTTAGGGTTAGTGTGATCATGAAGGAGAGAAAATATAGTTTAATTAATCCTTTCTGATTAGAGACTATGATTGAAGATTTTATTTGGAAATAGGAGATAGATTTTGGTAGTGCATTTTCTAGTCAGATTATGTCTAGTAGTATAGATGCCATTTTTTGGCTTATTGATAAGCTCATTATTGGTAGGAGGCGGTGAATAATAATGGGGAAGTATCCTAGTTGAATAGAGAATTTGAATAGATTTTGTGGGTAGTCAAGTTTGAGAGTTTGTGAGATAGAATTGAGTTCTAATGCTAGGATAAAACCTAGTATAGTAACCGCGAGAGCTATTATTTTTAGATAGTGGGGTATGGTTATTTGTGGGGTGGTAGTGGGTGTAATATTGTGGAAAATTAGGTATCCTGCGAAAATACTTCCTAGAAGTAGACGTTTGATGGAGTTGATTAGGAGAGGGCTATTCTCGTTGATAACGATGACAGGGTTAAAGCGGGGTTGTCCTAGAAGTACGAAGAATACGATTCGAGTACTGTAGGCAGCGGTTATGGATGTAGCAATGAGAGTTGTTAGTAGGGCTCAGGCGTTGGTGTATGACGTGTTGGCGGTTTCGATAATTAGGTCTTTAGAGTAGAATCCTGTTAGGAAAGGTATGCCTGTAAGTGCTAGAGCTCCGATAATTAGTGCGGTAGTGGTAAGTGGTAGGGCTTTGAATAGGCCTCCTATTTTTCGGATGTCTTGTTCATCATTCAGGCTGTGGATAATGGACCCAGAGCATATGAATAGTATGGCCTTGAAAAATGCGTGTGTGCAGATATGAAGGAATGCTAGGTGGGGCTGGTTAATTCCAATTGTTACAATTATTAGTCCTAGCTGGCTTGAGGTGGAAAAGGCAATGATCTTTTTAATATCATTCTGGGTGAGAGCACAGGCTGCTGTAAATAGGGTAGTTATTGCTCCTAAGCATAAAGTGGCTGTTTGGATAGTCTTGTTGTGTTCTATCAAGGGGTAGAATCGGATTAGAAGAAATACCCCCGCTACTACTATAGTACTAGAGTGGAGTAGGGCTGAAACAGGAGTAGGTCCTTCTATAGCTGATGGGAGTCATGGATGAAGGCCGAATTGGGCTGATTTTCCAGTGGCTGCTAGGAGTAGTCCTGCTAGTGGGATGTTAAGGTTTTCATGTTCAATTGCAAAGATTTGTTGGAAGTCTCATGCATTCGTATTGAGTAAAAATCAGGCTATGGCTATGATAAAGCCTACGTCTCCGATGCGATTATATAGGACTGCTTGTAGGGCAGCTGTATTGGCGTCTGTTCGTCCGTACCATCACCCAATAAGGAGGAAAGATATGATCCCTACTCCCTCTCAGCCGATGAATAGTTGAAATAGATTATTTGCGGTTACTAAAATTATTATGGTAATAAGGAATATGAGTAGATACTTGAAGAAATGGCTGATGTTGGGGTCAGTGTGTATGTATCAAATAGAAAATTCCATGATCGATCATGTGACGAATAGAGCTACTGGCATAAAAATTATTGAGAAATAGTCTAGCTTAAAGCTTAGGGTTAGTTTTAAGGTTTGAATAGTTATTCAATGTCAGTTTGAGATAATTATCTCTTGCCCTGAGTAAAGGAATATCATTATGGGAATAGTACTAACTATGAAAGCATAAGAGACTGTAGTTTTTACATATTGTGGATAAAATTTGTTTTTATGTGTTGAAGTGCTGGTGAGGATAATTGGTATCATTAATATGAGCAAAGTTATGATAATAGAGGAGGTAAATAGATTGATTACTTTTATTTGGAGTTGCACCAATTTTTTGGTTCCTAAGACCAATGGATTACTTCTATCCTTTAAAAGTTGAAAAAGCCATGATTTTATGCATGGACGCATGAGTTAGCAGTTCTTGCGTACTTTTTCGGTAAATAAAAAGACTTCGGCTTTTATTATTAGATTCACAATCTAATGTTTTTGTTAAACTATATTTACAGTAAATGGGTCCTAGAATTATTTTGGGGTTAAGGGATAGTAGCAGAAGGGGTAGGAGGTGGAGAGCTATTAGGGCGTTTTCTCGTGTGAAAGATGGTTTAATACTTTTGATGTGGTCTGTGCACTTGCCTCGTTGTGTGGTGATCAGTATGTAGAGAGAGTAAAGGGCAGTAATGATAATGTTAGTTCCTATTAGAGTGATGGTGATGTTAGACCATGAAAATGTAGCTACTACCACAAATAGTTCTCCGATAAGGTTGATGGTGGGGGGGAGTGCTAGATTAGTGAGACTTGCTAGTAGTCACCAAGCTGCCATAAGTGGGAGAAGTGTTTGTAGGCCTCGCGCAAGGATTATAGTTCGGCTATGGATTCGTTCGTAGTTGGAGTTTGCAAGACAGAATAGCATGGAGGACGTTAGTCCGTGGGCAATTATTAAGGCTGTTGCTCCTATATAGCTTCATGGGGTTTGGATTAATACTGCTACAATGACTAGGGCCATGTGACTGACAGAGGAGTAAGCGATTAGGGACTTTAAATCTGTTTGGCGTAAGCAGATAGAACTTGTTATAATTATACCCCATAGCGAGAGTATTATGAAGGGGTAAGCCATGAAGCTCGTTAAAGGATTAAGTAATGTTGTAATTCGTATTATGCCGTAGCCTCCTAGTTTTAGGAGTACGGCGGCAAGTACTATGGATCCTGCAATGGGTGCCTCTACGTGTGCTTTTGGTAATCACAGGTGAAGACCATATAGAGGTATTTTTACCATAAATGCTATTATACATGCCAGTCATAGAAAGATACTGGATCAGGAGTTTGGCAGGGGCTGGATTCAGTATTGTATTATGAGAAAGTTTAGGGAGCCTAGATTATTTTGGGTATGTAGTAGGGCAATTAGTAATGGTAAAGACCCCACTAGGGTGTAAAATAGAAAATAAAGGCCCGCGTTTAGTCGTTCTGTTTGATTTCCTCATCGAGTGATAATAACTAGAGTGGGTACTAGGGTGGCTTCGAACAAGATATAGAATAGGATCAGCTCTATAGCAGAAAAGGTTATGATCAGGAATAATTGTAGGAGGATTAGTATAGTGATGTATAATTTCTTTCGGGTCAGAGTTTCCTTTGACAGGTGGAATTGACTCGCCATTAGTATTAGAGGTAGTAGTCATGTTGTGAGGGCTAATAGAGGGGCTGATAGGGAGTCGGTAAAGAATAATAATGAGAAGTTTAGGCTATTATCACTAAGTTGGTTGAGGTACGTCAGACTGATGAGACTAATAAGTAGGCTGTAAGCTGTTGTGTTAATCCAAATTATATTGGGTTTTGATGCTCATGTAAGAGGTATTAATATTATAGTGGGAAAGATAATTTTTAGCATTGTAAGAGATTGAGGTTTTGTACATAGTCAGTTCCGTAAGTGTTAGAAACTATTACTGGCAGGGACAGTCCTAGTGCTGCTTCACAGGCAGCGAATACCAGCAGGATAATTGGGGCTATATTAGCCAGTGTGAAGTGGTTATTTAAAACTGTTACTGTAAGCATGACGAATAAGGATAGCGCTATACCCTCTAGGCAAAGCAGGGAGGATATTAGATGGGATCGATAGATGAGCAGTCCTATTAGGGATACAATGAATGCTAAGAAAATATTGACATAGACTACAGGCATTTGATAATTATGTTGTTATTCATAATCTAATGAGTCGAAATCATTTGTTTTGGTTTAAACTAATTATCATATTCGGCCCATTCTAGACCTTTTTCAGCTCATTCATAGGCCAGACTCATGGCTAGTAGGGAGATAAGCAGTAGCGCTATGGTGAGTATTGTTATTAGATTATCAGTTTGTGATGCTCAGGGAAGGGGGAGGAGTAGTGCAATTTCTAGATCAAATAGTAGAAATGTAATAGCTACCAGGAAGAATTTCATAGAAAAAGGGAGACGTGCCGATCCTATGGGGTCAAATCCGCATTCATAGGGGCTTGCTTTCTCTGCGTAGATATTTAATTGTGGTAGCCAAAAGGCAATAAGGACGAGTAGGGAAGCTAGTAGTATATTGGTGAATAGTGCTAGGATTAAGTTGATTGCTTCTTTCTGGACTGCGCCAGAGCTTATTGATTGGAAGTCAATTGTACTGATCAATACTAAAGAAGCAAGATCCTCATCAATAGATGGAAACATATAGGAATAGTCATACGACATCTACGAAGTGTCAATATCATGCTGCTGCTTCGAAGCCGAAATGGTGACTTGATGTGAAGTGAAAGTGTAGTTGTCGTAGGAAACAGACTGTGAGAAAAGTTGAGCCAATGATTACATGAAGTCCGTGAAATCCCGTTGCTATGAAAAAAGTTGAGCCATAGACTCCATCTGAAATGGTAAAGGATGCCTCATAGTACTCTGAAGCTTGCAGGAGTGTGAAGTATACGCCTAGAGAGATAGTAATGAATAGGGCCTGGAGTATGTGCTTGCGGTTTCCCTCTATTAAGCTGTGGTGAGCTCAGGTAATGGACACTCCGGATGCAAGAAGTACTGAAGTGTTGAGAAGTGGCACTTCTAGCGGATTTAGGGGAGTAATACCTGTGGGTGGTCAGCATGCTCCTAGTTCGGGAGTAGGTGCTAGGCTTGAGTGGTAAAAAGCCCAGAAGAATCCTGCGAAAAAGAACACTTCCGATACGATAAATAGGACTATTCCGTACCGCAGTCCCTTTTGGACGGCAGGAGTGTGATGGCCCTGAAAGGTACTCTCTCGAATAATGTCCCGCCACCATTGATACATGGTAAGTATATTGGTTGTAAGACCTAGTAATAACAAGAGTATAGAGTTAAAGTGAAATCATATAATTAGCCCCGATGTTATAAGAAGGGCTGAAAGGGCTCCTGTTAGTGGTCATGGGCTTGGATTGACTATATGATATGCATGTGTTTGGTGAGTCATTAAGTGTTATCGTGTAAGTATAGACTTACTAGCAGGGTAAAGACGTAGGCCTGGATGAGGGCTACAGCGAACTCGAGAATAGTGAGTAGCACTAGAATGGTGAAGGCGATACAGGCTGTAATAGTGCTAATACTTGTTAGGGCCAAAGTAGCTCCCCCAATTAGATGGATGAGTAAATGACCTGCAGTAATATTAGCGGTTAATCGCACGGCCAAGGCCATAGGTTGGATAAATAGGCTGATTGTTTCGATAATTACGAGCATCGGGATTAAGGGGAAAGGTGTTCCTTGAGGTAGAAAGTGAGCCAGGGATGCTTTGGTCTTGTATCGGAATCCAGTAGCGACTGTACCTGCCCACAAGGGAATAGCCATTCCTAGGTTCATCGACAGCTGTGTGGTAGGTGTGAATGAGTGTGGTAATAGACCCAGAAGATTAGTTGAGCCAATAAATAGGATTAGTGACATCAATATTAGTGCTCAGGTTTGTCCCTTGTGGTTGTGAATGGATAATATTTGTTTTGATGTTAGCCGGACTAGTCACTGTTGAACAGATACTAGGCGATTATCGATCAATCGACTGGAAGAAGGAAATAAAATGCTCGGAAATATAATAATTAAAAGTACAATAGGAATTCCCATTATCGTTGGGGTGATAAAAGAGGTAAATAAATTTTCGTTCATTTTTCTTCTCAAGGCACAAGTTTTTTTGATGATAAGAGGGATTTCGGCTCGGGAATCTCAGGATATTTATATTTTGAGACTTTTAACTGGAGAATAATAAATAATGTTAGAACTATGGATAGAATTGTAATAGATCATGTTGATGTATCTAGTTGTGGCATCTTCATTAAGGAGAAGTTTGCATTCTCAGTCTTTAACTTAAAAGGTTAATGCTGTGTTAGCTTCTTAATGATTCTATAGTACTGAGGCGGACCATTCTTCAAAATAGGATAGTGGGACTAGCTCGAGGACAATGGGCATAAAACTGTGATTGGAGCCACAAATTTCTGAGCATTGGCCGTAATATAGCCCTGGTCGCATGGCTATAAGAGCTGTCTGGTTTAGCCGTCCTGGGATTGCGTCAGTTTTTAGTCCTAGGGATGGCACAGCTCATGAGTGCAAGACATCTTCTGACGAGATCAGTATACGGATCGTTATTTCTATGGGCAGCACTACTCGATTGTCTACTTCTAATAGCCGCAGTTCTCCAGGCTTTAGTTCTTGTGTCGGAATCATATAAGAGTCAAAGTTTAAGTCTTCATAATCTGTATACTCGTAACTTCAATATCACTGGTGACCTATGGTTTTTACAGTTAGTGAGGGATTATTGATTTCATCCATCATGTAGAGGATCCGTAGTGATGGGAGTGCAATCAGAATCAGGATGATAGCTGGCAGGATAGTTCACACCGTCTCTACTTCTTGTGCGTCCATTGTACTTGTGTGCGTTAGTTTGGTGGTTAGTATAGTTGAAATAATATAGAGAACCAGTGAGCTAATTAGGAATACAATTATTAATGTATGATCATGAAAATGTAGAAGTTCCTCTATGATAGGAGAAGTTGCGTCTTGAAGGCCTATTTGGAAGGGGTATGCCATAAAGATATAAAGGATTTTCACCTATAATTTAACCCTGACAAAGTTATGTAATTTTTACTAATATCTCTTTATTGAGAGAGACATAGTGGTTATGATATTGGCTTGAAACCAATTCCAGAGGGTTCGACTCCTTCCTTTCTTATTTTAGTATAACGTAGGCAGGTTCTTCGAATGTATGATATGGAGGAGGGCATCCATGAAGTCATTCAATGTTAGTTGAAGTGAGTTCTACTACTGCCACCTCTCGTTTTGATGCAAAGGCCTCCCAAATCATGAAAATTATCAGCATAACTGCTGTTAGTGAAATGAATGAGCCTACAGAAGATACTGTATTTCATGTTGTGTAGGCATCGGGATAGTCGGAATATCGCCGAGGTATTCCTGACAGGCCTAGAAAATGCTGAGGAAAGAATGTCATGTTAACTCCAATGAATATAATTATAAAGTGAATTTTTGCTCATGTATTATTAAGCGTGTAGCCTGAAAATAGTGGGAATCAGTGGACAAACCCCCCTATAATGGCAAAAACAGCTCCCATTGATAGCACATAGTGAAAATGGGCTACCACATAGTACGTGTCATGGAGAACGATGTCTAGAGATGAGTTAGCTAGGACAATTCCTGTAAGGCCTCCTACTGTAAACAGAAAGATAAAGCCCAGGGCTCATATCATAGCGGGAGACCATTTAATATTTCCTCCGTGCAGAGTGGCTAGTCAGCTAAATACTTTGACTCCTGTTGGGATAGCAATAATTATGGTGGCTGAAGTGAAGTAAGCTCGTGTGTCGACGTCTATACCTACGGTAAACATGTGGTGAGCTCATACGATAAATCCCAAGAATCCAATAGACATTATCGCTCAGACTATTCCTATATAGCCAAAAGGTTCTTTTTTTCCTGAATAATAAGTGACAATGTGAGAAATCATTCCGAACCCAGGAAGGATTAAGATGTAAACCTCAGGGTGTCCGAAGAATCAGAACAAGTGTTGATATAAAATAGGGTCTCCCCCTCCTGCTGGGTCAAAAAAGGTAGTATTGAGGTTTCGATCTGTAAGTAGTATAGTAATCCCAGCTGCTAAGACTGGTAAAGATAAAAGAAGAAGTACGGCTGTGATTAGGACTGATCATACAAATAGAGGTGTTTGATATTGAGATATTGCAGGGGGCTTCATGTTAATAATAGTAGTGATGAAATTAATAGCTCCCAGAATAGAAGAGATACCTGCTAGGTGCAGAGAAAAGATTGTTAGGTCTATTGATGCTCCTGCATGGGCCAGATTACCCGCTAGAGGGGGGTAGACAGTTCATCCAGTTCCTGCACCTGCTTCTACCATAGAAGAGGCCAGAAGCAATAAGAAGGATGGTGGCAGTAACCAGAAGCTTATGTTATTCATTCGAGGAAACGCTATGTCGGGGGCACCGATCATTAAGGGCACTAATCAGTTCCCGAACCCCCCAATTATAATAGGTATGACTATGAAGAAGATTATCACGAACGCATGGGCAGTTACGACTACATTGTAGATCTGATCATCCCCCAACAGGGCCCCAGGCTGACCCAGCTCGGCACGAATTAAAAGGCTGAGGGCAGTACCCACTATTCCGGCTCATGCACCGAATAGAAGGTAAAGAGTGCCAATGTCTTTATGGTTCGTAGAGAATAATCACCGATTTATGAACATAGGTAAAATGGCTGATAAAAGTATTAGACTGTAAATCTAAGAATAGAGGTTAAGTCCTCTTTTTGCCAAGCTCTGTGGTGAATAATCATATTGAATTGCAAATTCAAAGAAGCAGATTCAATTCTGCCGGGGCTTCTCCCGCCTTTTTTTCCTACGCGGCGGGAGAAGTAGATTGAAGCCAGTTGTTTGGGGTTTTTAGCTGTTAACTAAAATTTTGTGGGACAAAAGCCCACCGATCTAGGAGGGCTTAGCTTAATTAAAGCGGTTGTTTTGCGTTCAATTGATGTGAGATATGCTCTTGCAGTCCTTAAATAGTTGCAGAGATTAAGTGAATTTCACTTACTTAGGGCTTTGAAGGCCCTTGGTCTTTTTAGCCTAAATCTCTAGTTCATGATTGATAGTATTGGAGTTAGTGGAAGAAGTATGGTTGATGCTACAATTAGAGGGGGTAGGAAGATTATTTTTTTTATGCTTTCAAACTGTCATTTTATTTTTATATTGTTTGCTGAGGGAAACATTGTTAGTGCTGTAGCATATGTTAGACGCATGTAGAAATAAAGGTTTAATAGAGCTGTGATGGCTATGAATATGGGTATAATAATTATATCATTTTTTGTCAACTCTTGAATGATTATTCATTTGGGAATAAAGCCTGAGAGGGGAGGGAGGCCGCCTAGTGATAGTATAAGTGCTAGGATTAGTGAGGCAATTAGTGGTGATTTATTTCATGTGTGGGATAGTGATAGTGTTGTTGTAGATAAATTGTACATAAATAGTATAAATGTCCCTAAAGTTATTATGATGTAGATTGTGAGGTTGAGAATTATTAAGGTTGGGTTGTATACTATAATGGCAGCTATTCAGCCCATGTGAGCGATTGAAGAGTATGCTAGGATTTTTCGGAGTTGAGTTTGGTTTAGTCCTCCTCAGCCTCCTACTAATACGGATGTAGCGGCTATTGCTACTAGTAGGTTTGGGTTGATGGATGGTGAAATTTGATATAGGACGGATAGAGGTGCGATTTTTTGTCATGTTAGTAGAATTATTCCTGAGGACAAAGAAATACCTTGTGTGACTTCTGGGACTCAAAAGTGAAAGGGGGATAGGCCAAGTTTTATTGCTAGGGCAATAGTGATTACAGTTGATGCGATTGGATTGGGGATTATTGAGATTGTTCAGTGTCCTGAATGTAGTAAGTTGATAATAATGCCTAGTATCAGGAGCATGGATGCAGTGGCTTGTGTGAGGAAATATTTTGTAGAAGCTTCTATGGCCCGTGGATTAAATTTTTTCATTAGGATTGGGATAATAGCTAGCATGTTTATTTCAAAGCCAATTCAGATTATGAGTCAGTGGGAGCTGAATAGAACGATCGTGGTTCCTAGGATAATGGTGGATGTGATAATGATAAGAATGGGTGGTTTTATTAGTACGGGAAGGGGATGAACCAACATTTTCGGGGTATGGGCCCGATAGCTTATTTAGCTGACCTTACTCTAGGATATGGTGTAATTAGGTAGCACGAAGATTTTTGAGTTCTTAAGATTAGGTTCGATTCCTATAATTCTAGAAATAAGAGGATTTTAACCTCTATTATTTACTCTATCAAAGTAATTCTTTTGTCAGACATATTTCTTATATCTGAGGAGGAATGCTTGCTGTGATAATAGGTAGTGTTACATGTCACATGCACAGGGCCAGTGTGAGGGGTAGGAAATTTTTTCATAGTAGGTGTATTAGTTGATCGTATCGGAATCGGGGGTATGATGCACGGATTCATAGGAAAGAAGCTGTTAGGAGTAGTGTTTTTACAGTGAAGTTAACGGTGTATAGTTCTGGTATACAGGGGCTGTGAAATGCTCCGAAGAACAGGATAGTCGTGAGGGCATTTATTATAATAATGTTGGTATATTCTGCTAAGAAAAATAGGGCGAATGGGCCTGCTGCGTACTCGACGTTGAAGCCTGAGACTAATTCTGACTCTCCTTCTGCTAGGTCAAAAGGGGCTCGGTTAGTTTCTGCTAGGGTGGAGATAAATCATATTATGGCCAGAGGTCATGTGGGGAAAATTAGTCAGAGGTGCTCTTGAGTAGTAATTAAAGTAGAAAGTGTGAATGAGCCATTCATTAGTAGGACTGATAGGAGGATGATGGCTAATGTGACTTCATATGAAATTGTTTGGGCTACGGCTCGTAGAGCTCCAATTAGAGCGTATTTTGAGTTTGAAGCTCATCCCGATCAAAGGATAGAATATACAGCTAGACTTGATATTGCTAATATAAACAACACTCCAAGGTTTATGTTGACAAGGGGGTATGGCATTGGTAGAGGAACTCACATAGTTAGGGCTAGTGTTAGGGCTAGAATAGGGGCTATAATGAACATAGTCGTAGACGATGTAAGTGGGCGCAAGGGTTCTTTGGTAAAAAGTTTTATAGCATCTGCGATAGGTTGCAGGAGACCATAGGGTCCTACAATGTTTGGTCCTTTACGAAGTTGTATATAGCCCAGTACTTTTCGCTCTACTAGTGTTAGGAAGGCTACGGCGAGGAGAATGGGTACAACTAGTGAGATAATGTTGATCATAAACATAGTATTAGGGAGAGGATTTGAACCTCTGAGTATAAAGGTTTAAGTTTTATGCAATCACCGGGCTCTGCCACCCTAACAAGGCCCTGTTTCTTGGGCAACATTGGGGGTAGACTTACTAGATTTAGATTAGGTCATCTATTGGTCTTAAGGCGCCTTAGTGAGGGAGGCCTTACTTCTCTTGTCCTTTCGTACTGGGAGAGGTCATTTGAATAGATAGAAACCGACCTGGATTGCTCCGGTCTGAACTCAGATCACGTAGGACTTTAATCGTTGAACAAACGAACCCTTAATAGCTGCTGCACCATTAGGATGTCCTGATCCAACATCGAGGTCGTAAACCCTATTGTCGATATGGACTCTTGAATAGGATTGCGCTGTTATCCCTAGGGTAACTTGTTCCGTTGATCAAAGAGGTTTTGGATCAATAAGTAAGTGAGCATTTTGACTGGTACGTCTAGATTAATACCACTCGGAGGTTGCTTTATGCTCCGAGGTCGCCCCAACCTAAATTGTTAGCTCATGGAAGGAATATGTTGTTCCTGTCGGTCTGGTAAATAGATCCTTTTGGGCTAGTTAATTAAAGCTCCATAGGGTCTTCTCGTCTTATTGTTTTATTCCCGCCTCTTCACGGGAAGGTCAATTTCACTGATCGGAAGTAAGAGACAGTTAAACCCTCGTGTGGCCTTTCATACAAGTCCTTATTTAGAGAACAAATGATTATGCTACCTTTGCACGGTCAAAATACCGCGGCCGTTTAACTAATGTCACCGGGCAGGCAGTGCCTCCAATACTGGGAATGCTGGAGGTGATGTTTTTGGTAAACAGGCGGGGTTTGTGTTTGCCGAGTTCCTTTTACTTCTTTTAATCTTTCCTTAGTCGCATACCTGTGTTGGATTAACAATTGGTTTGGTAGGTGTTTTATTGTTGGATTATTTCTACGTTATTGTTAACTATCAGTGGTTATCCGTTGCTGTTATAAACTTATGCGTTGGAGAAATACTTCTTGTTACTCATATTAGCATTGTTGCTTCTATATTTAAATAGATTAGCCCAGTTGTTATATTAGGAGTTAATTAAATATTTTTGGTATCAAGTTGACATGGATGTTGAGCTTAAACGCTTTCTTAATTGATGGCTGCTTCTAAGCCTACTATGGTTTAATTAGTATTTACTCTCTAAGTAAGGTTGTATCCTTGATTCTAAAAAGCTGTACCTTTTTAGAATATATTTTAAACTTGCATTGAAATTTTTAAGTTTTGTAGGCAAGTTTAAAGTTGAACTAAAATTCTATTCTGGGCAACCAGCTATCACCAGGCTCGTTAGGCTTTTCACCTCTACCTATAAATCTTCTCACTATTTTGCGACATAGATGAGTTCACCCCAGTGGATTGTTCATAGGTAGCTCGTCTGGTTTCGGGGGACCTAGCTTAAGTTCTCTTTGTTAGGTTATTTCTGGCTAACTCATTATGCAAAAGGTAGAAGGGATAATCTTTGCTGTTTATTACTTTAAGTAATCTTTCATCATTCCCTTGCGGTACTTTCTCTATAGCTCCGATTAAAAGAATTTCTATCTCCTATACTTTAATTGTATTATTGAATGTTTTGTTTAATTGGTTTATGGTAGTTTGGTTAGTTGTTGTCCGGGCTAGCTCTGGGTTCAAAGTGGTCACATGCGTGAAATCCTCTGGGTGTAAGCCAGATGCTTTGTTTAAGCTACACTTTGATCCATCCAAGCACACTTTCCAGTATGCTTACCTTGTTACGACTTGTCTCCTCTTGCGTTTTATTTGGTTTCAATAGGTTATGTTTGGCTTATGTCACTTGAGGAGGGTGACGGGCGGTGTGTACATGCTTCATTGCCTTATTCAATCAAGCTCTCTATTCTTGATTTACTACTAAATCCACCTTTAGTTTTTAATTTCATAAAAACTTTCGTAAGTTGTTCTTGAATAGAAAATGTAGCCCATTTCTTCCCACCCCATGGGTTACACCTTGACCTAACTTTTTTATGCGAGATGATTGTGCTTACTTTTATTCCTTTTAAGGGTTTGCTGAAGATGGCGGTATATAGACTGAATTAGCAAGAGGTGGTGAGGTCTATCGGGGTTTATCGATTACAGAACAGGCTCCTCTAGGGGGTTTAAAGCACCGCCAAGTCCTTTGAGTTTTAAGCTGTTGCTAGTAGTTCTCTGGCGAATAATTTTGTTTAGTAAATTATTTATGTTTAAGGCTAAGCATAGTGGGGTATCTAATCCCAGTTTGGATCTTAGCTATCGTGTGGTTGAGAGTATTAAAGTCACTTTCGTAGTTTATTTTAGTGTTACTGATAGCTTTTTACAGCTGGGTTAAACTTTAACTTTAGTAGGGAAATTTTTTTCTTTCACACGCTTTACGCCGTGGGCCTATTAACTCGGGTCAATCGTATAACCGCGGTGGCTGGCACGAAATTAACCAACCCTTAATCAACATAGCTTAGTCGAACTTTCGTTCATGGCTTAATTTTTATCACTGCTGTATCCCGTGGGGGCGTGGCTAGGCAAGGCGTTATAAGCTACCGGGGAGAGGTGTGCTTGATGCCCGCTCCTTCAAATCGCTTTAAGATCCAAAGGGCATTTTCACTGGAGCGCGGAGACTTGCATGTGTAATCTTGTTAGTAGCTAATGGGAAGGCCAGGACCAAACCTTTATGTTTATGGAGTTATATAACTCGTCTAGGCATTTTCAGTGCCTTGCTTTACTATTAAGCTACAATAAACGTGGTTGGTTTTGGGATTTGTAAGAGATAATTTAGTAAAAGCTCGTGGCCAAAAAGTGATAATAACGGAAAAATCAATAGGAGGGAAGCAGAGTAAAAAAAAAATATCTATAGATAGATCTTAATTTAAAGTTTCATGCCTGTGATTACAGTAATTATTTGGCTGGGAATTTTAGCTTATTATGTGGGATTTTGGATATGATAGCTTCATGTTTGCATGTACATTTAGTCTTGTTTTTGGGGTTTGGCAAGACAACCATAAATGTGCGTAAGCTCCTTGAAGTTACGGGGGGTAAGGGGGGTTTGATTAAGCTAAGTTAATATCTAAAAACGCGTGCGTACACGTGCGTACACGTGCGTACACGTGCGTACACGTGCGTACACGTGCGTACACGTGCGTACACGTGCGTACACGTGCGTACACGTGCGTACACGTGCGTACACGTGCGTACACGTGCGTACACGTGCGTACACGTGCGTACACGTGCGTACACGTGCGTACACGTGCGTACACGTGCGTACGTATGCGTACGTATGCGTACGTATGCATACGTATGCGTACGTATGCGTACGTATGCGTACGTATGCGTACGTATGCGTACGTATGCGTACGTATGCGTACGTATGCGTACGTATGCGTACGTATGCGTATACGTGCGCTGTTCGTTCGATTTAGTGGCGTTCACATACTATATGTCCTGCGACCATTGACTGAGTAACCCCTTATGGGTATCTATGCCCGACCCGTGAAAGATAAATAAGCCCAGCTACAAATTATTTGACTGCGACGAGACCTTTACGGTCATAGCTGAGTCATAGCAAGTTCCCCCCCTAAAAATTAAAAGATACCAAATGCATGACACCACAGTTATGTGTGATC